TTAGATACCAGATGAATCAATAATTTATCATAATTTTTTGAATCAATCTACTTTCGAATTACCTCATGCGATAGTGCCAAGATACTTTGATTTCTTATGTTTTCGTAAACAAGATCATACATTACGTATCATACAGATAATTAGACTTGATGAATACTACTTATTCAACAAATTCGATTGATTGATACGAGTTGATTTTCTGTTACGATAAATTGACGAAACAATAGCTGGTCCAATAGCTGCTTCAGCGGCTGCAATAGCTATAACAAAAATTGAGAAAATATTACCTTTTAATTGGCGACTATCAAAAAAATCAGAAAATGTTATGAAATTTATATTAACTGCATTCAGTATAAGTTCAAGACACATAAGGGCTCTAACCATATTTCGACTCGTGATCAATCCATAAATACCGATAGAAAATAAATAGGCACTTACAACAAGTACATGCTCGAGCATCATTGACCAACTCCTTATCCATTTCGATTCATTTCAATATGAACAACAATTTAATAGATTCAATTCACTAGAAAAATTACAGAACAAGGGAATCCATTGGTAATAGATCGAATAAAAGAAATTTCTATTTTAGACCGAAACAATCTTCAAATATAATTGAAAGGGAATGGGCGTGATAACATAGAACAAAGTTTTATTTAGATTTCAGTTGTTAATTCTAAAGATTTATTACTGGCGAGCCACGGAAATTGCGCCTATCAAAGCAACTAAAAGAATTATCGAAATGAGTTCAAATGGAAGAAAAAAATCTGTTGATAAATGAATTCCAATTTGTTGACTATTACTTATCAAATCTTGCTCGAGAATCTGGTTTGATCTTGTAGTCCAAATAATCCCATACCATGACGTATCTAGAATAGTATTTATTAGTGAAACAAAAATACTTGTACAAACCAGCAAAGTAACTCCACTCCCAACGGTCCAAAGAGGAAAATCTTTGGAATATTCCGAACCCTTCATGAACATCACAGCAAATATGATTAAAACATTTATAGCTCCCACGTAAATAAGGAGTTGCGCAGCAGCTACAAAATGGGAGTTTGATAGAATATAGAATAAAGCTATACAAACAAGAACCAGTCCCAATGAAAAGGCAGAATAAATTGAGTTGGTAAGTAATACTACTCCCATACCTCCTAATATAATACCTGATCCAAAAAAGACTAAAAGAAAATCATGTATCGGTCCAGGCAAATCCATTATATGTAAAATAAGAGATAAATAAATCGAAATGTTTTTCATGACCTTATTGACTCGACCAGGAAAAAAGAATTTGATGATCAATTCCTAATTTAATCTTAAGGGGTGTGAATTAATGTAGGTACAGTTATTGGATTAATCTCATTCTTTATCTGAATGAAAGGAGTAGTTCAAAACTATATATTTCGAAATATCTATATATTTCGAAAAAATTCCAGCTAAATTAACCTGTAATTCTCATCAATCAATAGTTTTGATTTGTAGTTAGTGACCAAACAAAGAAAACGAAAGAAACCAACCCCAGTCCTTTAGATCAAAAGGGAACCTTAGTAATTTCCAATTACTCTTTAATCTTTAATCACGGGATTTACTTATTTTTTACTTGAATTTGGGGCGAGTTTGAAATTGTTCGAATTGTATAATCGTCAACTACTGACATTGGTAAACGACACAAAGCAATTTGATTATAATTCAATTCGTGACGATCATAAGTAGAAAGTTCATATTCTTCAGTCATTGATAAACAATTTGTTGGACAATATTCAACGCAGTTACCACAAAATATACAGATTCCAAAATCAATACTGTAATTAAGCAATCGTTTCTTTCGAATATCAGTTTCCAATTTCCAATCAACAACGGGTAGATCTATAGGACATACACGAACACATACTTCACAAGCAATACATTTATCAAATTCAAAATGTATTCGACCTCGGAAACGCTCCGATGTGATTAATTTTTCGTAAGGATATTGAATAGTTACAGGCAAACGATTTGCGTGGGATAAAGTAATCATGAAACTTTGACCAATGTACCTTGCAGCTCGTACTGTTTGTTGACCATAATTCATGAACCCAGTTACCATAGGGAACATATTGTAATATCTATGAATAATTTTATCTTTGTTTCGTTCTCTTGTTTGAGACAAGTCGTGAATATAGAATATTGTATTCCTTTACAGTGAAAAGAGTTGGAAAGAGGTTGTTAATAATAGATTACCGAGAGAAATAGGTAAAAGAAATTTCCATCCAAGATTTAATAGTTGGTCCATTCTTAGTCTGGGTAAAGTCCATCTTGTTGTTATAGAAATGAACAAGAACAAATAAGTTTTAGCTAATGTAATAAAGATACCAATTGTAATTCCAAAGACGCCAGACGTTTTATTTATTTCAAAAAGCTCAGAAACTAATATGTACGGAATAGAAAAATCCCAACCGCCCAAGTAAAGAACTGTTACAAATAATGAAGAAACTAATAAATTTAGATAGGAAGCAACGTAAAATAAACCAAATTTGATACCCGAATATTCGGTTTGATAACCCGCTACTAATTCTTCTTCTGCTTCTGGTAAATCAAAAGGCAATCTCTCACATTCTGCTAAGGAAGAAATTAGAAAAATGATAAACCCTATAGGTTGACGCCACAAATTCCAACCCCAAAAACCATATTTTGATTGAGCCTCAACTATATCAACTGTACTGGAACTGTTAGATAATCATAGTCGACAATAACATCACTGTTCTCATCGCTATTACAGAACCGTACATGAGATTTTCATCTCATACGGCTCCCTCGAGGGCCATAAATAAATCTAAGGAGCGGGTCGTTATTATTTATCTTGATATGTATGTTTTGTAGGATAGTATAGGATCCAAATCTATCTATCGTGTGTCCCCAAATTAAACCAATTGAATTCTGTCTGTTCTAATTCTAATAATAATAAAAAAAAAAAAGACTTCTGAATTGATCTCATCCTTTAATAATTCAAATTTTTTTGTTGAGTAATAACTTAATTCTTCACTAAAATACTCTTTGTAGAAATATCAATAACCCCTCATTTTCGATTACGAAAAAGAATTAGCCATTCCATTAGTTTATGAATTCTGACACGAATTCTAGCTCTATGAATATGGATATAGGAAAGAAAATGAATATAGGAATAGGATGGAGATAAGAAAGACTAAGAATAAAAAAGATCTCTTTTTTTGTAATTGTATTCTTTCTATTTTCTATTTTTTTTTTTTTTTTTTCTTTCTTTTCGTTCCTATTCTTCTTTCTGAGAAAAAGGGGACTTACTAAATAAGGAATTATTTCGTTTCCGATAGTCATTTATTTAATGGGTGGATAGGAGCATACTCTGGATCGGAATCGTGGGGAGTACTCCCTGATCATTTCTACCAACTTAAAGCCCCAATTAGTATTCTTTTTATATTATGCATTTTGCAAAAATGTACTTTTCTTTTGGATAATTTACAAAATCTCCATTACTAATCCTTTGCATATCTTGGTGTTTCTAACCATCCACTTATTTTTGCTCAATCCGACGTGTTATGTGTTATGATAATACATATATGGTAGTACATACAAATAATACTGAAACCTCAATACGGTTGATCTGTTGAGTCCGCTTCAAGACAGGATGACTAATTAACCAATCTTGGGATAAACGCTCTTTTCTGCCTATGTTTATTTCCGCTTAACTCTTATACATAGAAAATGAGACTCAATATTGTTACTGCGAATTTCGATTTATATAAGCTGTTTTCTTTCACTCATATAACTATCTTATTTAGTTCATTAATACGAATAATGAATATAAAAATGAAGATATCTATTCAATTCATTTCACCTCTTTTCTCGAAAAAAAAAAAAAGAAAGTGGGAGAAGTTTATTTATCAACGAATCACACGTAGAGATATTGATAATACACATAGAGTTAATGGTATTTCATAACTAATCGATTGAGCAGCAGCTCGTAGACCACCTAAAAAGGAATATTTATTATTTGACCCATATCCTGATATAAGAAGTCCAATGGGAGCAATACTTGAAATGGCAATCCATAAAAAAACACCGATATTGAGATCGGCTAAAACAAGGCGATAACCAAAAGGAATTACTGAATAGCTTAGTAGAATTGATATGACTGCTATGGATGGTCCGATACTGAATAAACGAGTATCTCCTCTAGATGGAAGAAGATTCTCTTTAAAAAGTAGTTTTGTACCATCTGCTAAAGCTTGAAGAACTCCCCAAGGACCGGCATATTCAGGTCCAATACGTTGTTGTATCCCTGCGGATATTTCTCTTTCTAACCATACAATTACTAGTACGCCTATTGTGATTCCAACTACAGTAGTAAAAATAGGGATAAGCACCCATAGAATTCCATAGACCTCTTTTAAGAATTCCAATTTGGAAAAAGAATGGATCTCTTGTACTTCTGTTGTATCAATTATCATTTTAACGATCAACTTCTCCCATAATGATATCTATGCTACCTAGTATTGTCATAATATCAGCCAATTTCATTCTTTTAACTAACTGAGGAAGAATTTGCAAATTGATAAAACCCGGGGGGCGAATTTTCCATCTCCAAGGAAAACCACCCTGATCCCCTATCAGAAAAATGCCCAATTCCCCTTTTGGGGCTTCGACTCTCACATAAAGTTCTTGTTTCGGCAACTCAAAAGTGGGTGAAGGTTTTTTACTAATGAATCGATATTCAAAATCATTCCATTCCGGATAAGTTTCTCGATCAAAACATCGGATTTCTAAATTCTCATAGGGTCCCCCTGGAATTCCTTCCAAAGCCTGTTGAATAATTTTTATGGATTCCGTCATTTCACCAAGTCTGACTAAATAACGAGCTAATGAATCTCCCTCTTTTTGCCACTGAACTTCCCAATCAAATTCGTCATAACACTCATAATGATCAACTTTACGAAGATCCCATTGTATTCCGGAAGCTCGCAGCATTGGTCCTGATAAACCCCAATTTATTCCTTCTTCTCCACCAACAATGCCTACTCCCTCAACTCGTTCTAAAAAAATAGGATTTTGTGTAATAAGTTTTTCATATTCAGCAACCCCTGTCAAAAAATAATCACAAAAATCCAAACATTTATCTATCCAGCCATAAGGTAGATCAGCCGCGACTCCCCCGATACGAAAATAATTATGCATCATTCTCATACCGGTAGCAGCTTCGAATAGATCATATACTAATTCTCTTTCTCTGAAAATATAGAAGAAAGGAGTCTGTGCACCAATATCGGCCATAAAAGGGCCAAGCCATAACAGATGAGAAGCTATCCGACTCAACTCCAACATAATTACTCTGATATAGCTAGCTCTTTTAGGTACTTGAATATTTCCCAACTGTTCTGGTCCATTTACGGTTATTGCTTCTGTGAACATAGTAGCTAAATAATCCCAACGTGTTACATAAGGTAGATATTGTATAATTGTTCGGTTTTCCGCAATTTTTTCCATTCCTCTGTGTAAATAACCCAATATTGGTTCACAATCAATAACATCTTCACCATCTAAAGTAACGATGAGTCGAAGAACACCGTGCATTGATGGGTGATGGGGGCCCATATTAACTATCATGAGGTCTTTTCTTGTAGCTGGTTCATTCATAAGTTTTTCCTCGATTTATTTCTCCATGAATTGCTGATAAGTTCATCAAAATTCAAGATCTAATAAATAAATCAAATAATTAATAATTAATTTTAAATTACTTTTTTATTTAATTAACGAGTTTTTGACTCCCGAATATCAAATTGATTAATTAATTCTTTATAACGTATTCTATTTTTCTTTGACAAGTAAGACAGCAACCGTTGGCGTTTACCCAGAATTTTACGTAGACCTCTTTGAGATAAATAGTCTTTTTTGTGCAATTCCAAATGTGAAGTAAGTCTTCGTATCTTATTGGTGAAACTGAATACTTGAAATTCAACAGACCCTCTGTTTTCTTTTTTTTCTTCTTCTTGCGAAATAACTGAGATGAATGCATTTTTTACCATAAATGTAATATCCTTCCCCTCCTTTTATTTGATTTTTTTTTTTTTTTTAGATATTTTTATTGATATATATTTTTTTTATTGATCAGTAATAATAATGCCACTCATTTTAATTTGGTATACACAATAATCTTAATTTAATAATTTAATGAAGAATTCCTATTTTTATTTTTTTTTGTCAAATCCAATTTATTATTAATTAATAAGCAATCCGATTTTGAAAATTGGATTCGGATAGGTATACAAAAGGATGATATATTTCGGCACGCACAAAATATATTGGGACTAAAAACTAAAATTAAAATAAGAAAATTTTATTGATTCATTTCTAAATCTAATTGATATGTCATTAAATTAATATCCTGTATCAGAATGTAAGACAATGCATATGTTTATTTCTTTGTCTTCATATACTAGATATGCTACGGGAAATATAGGAAAAATTTAGCATTAACGAATTTTAAATTGTGGATACATATGTATCCTTACCATACTAAAACGACTGCCATTATTCGTATCAAACCAATAACGATTCATACAAGCTAAATCTTCTAATCGATAATTGGGCCAAAGAAAAAACTTTAATTTAATTAGTTTCTTTTTATATCTATCAAGATGTTGTCTTTTATTTTTATCTAAAACTTGACTACGATTTGGTACCTTATTTGCATTGTAAAATGCTGTATTTCTATGGATATCATTTCTATTCCTAGAATTGAAACAAATTTGAATTCTCAACTCTCTACGACCTCGAGGGGATAAAATATTTTCAGGAACAAGCAAATCATAATGATTTTTGTCTCTATTTTCAGTCGTTTTTTGATGTATTGCAATGGATTCATCAAAATTAGTGTTATCAGCATAGCTTTTTTTTTTGTATCTTTGATGAATTTGGCGTTTATTCTTACGAACTAATGAAATACCTATGGTTTGATACATAAGAAATTGTCCATCATTTTTTACAGACAGACGAACTGGTTCGATAATCAATATTCCCCTTTGCATCAATTCTGTAAGAGTTAAATCCTTCTGAACTATCAGAATATCCAGACTCATTTCTCCCCTTTGAATAGAAGATATAGCAATTTCTCTTGGATTTTTCAGTCTAAGCAGGAGACAATATACTTTGATGTTATTGATTATTCTTGGATTTAAGGAATCATCCCATCTCAATTGAAAACGCAAATACCTTTTTAGGAAGGAATCAAGCTCCACTTCCGTGTTTTTCTTGTATGGCTTTTTATTTATACGTTTTTTAATATCTGATCTTGCATAGTCTTCTTCAACATATTTTTCTTGGATTGATAGAACTGATTCAAGATCCTCTTGGGCCGCGAATTCTTTTTCTCCTTGATTTATATTTTCGAATTCGAGAGTTTTTTCAGTCGATGATATAAAACTATCTCGTTTTTTCTTTCCTTTCTTTCCACTGATGTTTTTATTTTCACTAAAAGTTTCATTTACATTCCAATTTAAAAGAAGTAACTTGATTGGTATGATCCACGGGGTAATCTTATATACATTATAAAGTATCACAAATTCTGGGAAGAACCAAAGTTCCGGATTCGATATGGAACGACTTATCTTATCGATTTTATCAATTATTTGATAATTATTAACCCTAGTTTTAGTATTTTTATTACTGTTGGTGCCGGCCTCAATATTGATCCAGGACTCAATATTGGCCTTCTTTTTTAGACAAAAATTGAGAATTCTACAATCAAAATATTTTCTATCCGGATTTTTTTCCATATCTATAATATTATTTTCTACTAGATAATTATTGATAGGGATATCCTCTAGTATATCAAAAAATTTTTGTTTATGTGTGTTGTAATTATAATAAATTTCTTCGTTATTTTTGACTTGTACTGGTAATCCATAAATATATAAGTCTTTTTTATCTTCATAATTAATAGATTTATATGATAAAAGATCATATATATATTGTTTTTTAAAATTCTGTTTTGGATTTAGTAATGAGTAGTATGTTTCAAAATCATTTTGTTTTTTGTAATGAATTAATAGGTTTTTTTCATATGAATGACATTTGTTTAAATTTTTATTTTTGGCCATAGGACCTTGACTGACTCTATTTCGCCATTTTTGTGGTACTAATCTGGACCATCTAATCGTATATAAATCGTATTGATAATGACCTCTTAACCAGTTTTTCCATTGATTCATTACAGAATTTGGAAGATTCTTTTCTCTTAATTCGGAATGAAATATTCCTTGTGCTCCAACAAAAGAATCCTTTATTGCATTCTTAAGAAAAAGAGATGTTCCGTGATATTGAAAGACGGGTCTTAACTTAGATAAGTTAATAAATTGCGTTTGTGATATTTTGTAAAATACATATGCTTCCGACAAGTACGATAAGTCCCAAAAAAGCTTTGAATTAGTATTACTAATACTAATATTAGAAAGTGACTTTTTTATAGTTGAAATAAAGTGAATTATACTTTGATTTGTTTCATTATTGTAAATGTATTTATTAATCATTTTTTTTATTGAGTCAAGAAGAAGTTGTGCATTAATCCTGGGGATATTAATCATACATAGAAGAATATCTATGTATATCTTTTCAACGAAAAATGTTAAAAAATGATGCGATTTACGAATTAATCGAACATTTCGTTTTTTTAATATCTGCCAAATATTTTTTGGCGATTCTAATCTTTTATCATCATAACTTATTTTGTTAGGACTAAAATTTATCTCTGGAGTTATAAACTCCTTTTTCTTGTCTTTTCTAATTTTTTCTATTTTCTTTATTATTGTGTTTGTTCTATCAGTCAGATCTTTCATTTTTTTTTCTCTCAATGAATATGAATAATTTGCCCAATTCATAGATAGAATTGGAATAGACGATCCGTGAATCATTCGATTACTGATTATCAAATCTTTTTCTTTTTTAGCTTTATTCAAATTCAACTCGTTTATTTCTATTTCTCTCAATTCAAATAAGAGAGTTGGGTTTCTTTTTGGGAGTTCTTTTATTATTTCTTTTAGAAAGAGAATATTTTGGATGACCCATTTTTTTGTTTCTTTTTCGATATTTCGAAGCAACTTTTTCAATTTTATCATTTTTTTTTCGAATTCCTTTAAAATGGGTTCAAAAAATGAAATTCGTTTTCGGGGAGAACCAAAAGGCCGTTGAGCTTCCAGTCCCAAAACTGTTAAAAAACAAAAATCATTTTTTTTTTTTTGTCCTTGCCTTTTGATTGAATCCTTATTAGGTGATTGTAGCTTAGATCTGTGCCAAGGTTTCAGATGAAAAGGAAATAGGATCTTTATCTGAATACCATCTGTTAACCAGTTTTTCGGAAATTCATTTTCTGATAATGGAACACCATTATAGGTGCATTTAACATGCATTTCGTTCTTCCAATCTTTTAAATCCTCGGACCATTCGGGAAATTGAAAAAATAGCATACGTATAATATTTTTCGCTATTATCAATGAGGGTAATACAATATATTTTCTAAGAATTGATTGAGTTACTAACAAAGGACCTCTTATTACTTGAGCAAATGGAATGCTATCCCATGTTTCCGCTATTTCTATACGTATTTTTTCTTCTCTTTTATCTCTTTCTCTTATGTCCTCCTCCTCCTCGTTTTTATCCGTTTCTTTTGTCTCTTCCTCCGTATAATCCGAAATTGTGAATTCTGTGTTTTTCCATATCCAATTTTTAAAAAAAGTTTTCAGCAGTCCGGGGATATCAAAAAAAAAAAAAAAAGGTTTGTCTATTCTGTCAAAAAAAAGAGGAGAATGCACATTTGCTTGAAACAGTTTCCAAATAACTGTTTTACGTCTTTGAGCGCGCATCGAGCCTTTGATTATGTCTCGACGAAAATCCGATAGTTGTGAATAACGTATCAAAGCCACTTCGTCTGGTTGATCAGGATTATTAGTATCTTGGCTATCAATATAAGTATCACTATTCTGTAGGTTATCAGTGT